GAATCAAAATGACAATAACTAGTACCGATTGATGGAGGAGAGACATATGTAGGTTGGTACAATCGGGGTATCACCATATTAAGCATATTAAGTAAGGATTCAAAGAGAGACCATACAGGTCTGGCTTTTTTCGATTGTTCCTGGCCCATCGAATAGAGTCGCAATTTCTTTCCCGGGAGCACATAACATTTTATTTTTTTTTTACGATACGCAATTAACTTAACATAGTTACCCCTACAGAGTACTTTTCAGATTAAACCTACCCTTTCTTTCTAGCTCCGATTTTTTTTTCTTCGCTACACCTATTCTTCTTCCAATCAATTCGAAATAATCGTCAACTGCTCTACTCTAATTCATAGGTTTTTTAATTGTATTGATCCCGGGATCTATCGAAACAATAGTATGGGCATATAAGAAAAAATCACCCATCAAATATTGAATGACTGAGCACTCAAATCCTATCGCGAGTCTTGATACATAGTATCTTAAGTCCTTTCCACAACTCCTAATTTGATTCTCCATCGGCCCATCCAATCTAATTCACGACTCAGTCAGTAGACACTACACTAGTAGGGTAGTCAGTTATGTAATTAGGAATAAACCAAAAACCCCTTCTTGGATCCTAGGAGCAAGGATTTACAGTCCTTTAGAACAACCTTTTGATCCCAAGACCCTGACTTTCGTATTTTTTAATCTCACAATTGAATCTTACTACCCAAGTCGATCCTATTGGCAACGGGCAAACGACGGCGGGATCTCGGTGCCTTTCTCTTGCTCTTGAAAGAATAGAAGTTGAGTTCGAGTTGTTATCATGCCGGATCAGAAAAGTCAAAAGCCATACTAAGAGCCGCTGGAGAAAACCAATTACGCCGGGTTCTCAATTCCATGGAGTATGTAGTGAGTTTGAATTGACCCGGTTAGCTAGAAGGTTCCTTTCGCTACCGTCCTAAGGTTCAACCAACCGTTGGTTTGCTTTAACAATATTTCACTGAAGTGAACCCGACGCGAAGTTGGTGAAACCTGAGCGTAGCTAATGAAAGGGAATACCTTAAATTAGAACAGAACCGACTATAAGCCCTGAGAGCCAGCAAGCAAACCCCCCTGACTCTCTCTCTATAAAAAAAAAGCCTGCGTAGTAAACTCCTTGTTTGTTTTCTTTCCGATAGCTGCCGTTTTTCCAGTTTTCAAGTCAAGCGAGAAAGCAAGTGGAATAAGACTTTCCTTTTTTCGGCCATTTCTCAGCAATAGCTACCTGAATGGAAGCAAGCTACCTTCGGGGATAAGAAGAAGAGTGGTCGAAGACTACGAGTCGAAGCTAAGACCAATCTAAGCCAATATCCCTCAGCTGGAAACTATCTAGATAGCTTTTTAGCGCTTAGCTACTTTATCCTTCTGCGCCGCTAGCGCTACTACTCCTAGTGATAGGAATAACCTACTCTTTTTCGCGAGAAGGCCCATCTCGTCTCGGACCGGTGACGTATTCTAATGATCTGGATCTCTGGCTTATCTCTTACTTGACGGATTCTATTTCGGCTAGTGGGATTTAAGTGACGATAATCAGGGAAAAGGGTTGATTGGCTCTGATCGATACCATCTAAAAGTGCTTGCTTCATCCATTCGTGACATTACATTACTGGTTATTCTTACTAAGTTTCGCCTCTAGTGACTCTTGGAATCATGCGCATGGCTCCATGTCGGCCTTAATTTGGCGTCGGTGTAACGACCGGTGCAAGTAACAAATACTACCTACGAGTCTCATTCTCTCGCATTCGTCCTTACCTGTGTTCTATTCTATTGATCCAGTTTAGGCAGCTTTCAGTCTCTATAAACTTGATGGAATATCTCTTACACAAGATACGAAGTCATCAATCAATGGCATGAAGGAGTTCAATCAGGAACAGAAAGACTTTATTTAGGGTCAGATCACAATGGGTAAGCAAGCAAGCCTTGCAGTGTGACCGCAACTTGCTAGCCGACACCGGCTACCGCAAAGAGTTCAGTGTCAAAAAAAAGCTAAAGAAAAGACCCTTCCATTATTATACTGAATATTACCTTTCAACCCCTTACGCAATGAAGCAAAGTTCAGAACTTTAGTCAGGGTCAACTCAAGATAACTCTTTCATCCGTCGAAGCAGAGACAGGAATTGCTACTTGAACTAGAAAGCATACTACTTAGATAATAGTTATTCATGTACACATCCCGTAGGCAAGGAAAGAGATTATTAGAAAGCCAGTGCAGAGATAGAAAGTATAGTTACATAAAGAAGAGGAACCTGTTGCCAGAGGAGGCTATGAAATAGTTGCCAGTGATTGCTTTGGCAAGCTAACTGAAGGATCGAGGATAAAACCTCTTGTCAATACAGACAATTTTCATAGAAAAGTCAGCGAGTGGAATAAATGGAACGAGTATAAGGGCTAGTTAGTAGGTGAGTTTTCTAAGTGTGAAAATTGTAGTAAGCAGTAGTTAAGCTCTCAAGCGAGTCAGTCGTTAGTTTAGTTGATAATCCTGTCCAGTAAGGGAAGTAAGTAGAGTCAATAGAGTTGAGTAAGTCCTTGTTTCTTTCCCTTTTACGTTGAGGGAGCTAGTAATGTAAGTGCTCGTCATGAAGATAGTATAGGAGAATATGGCCCCAATGATTGCACGAGCAGGAAGCCCATGAAGTAGGTTTCAAGCCCGTTTAAACGCCTTTTAACGGCCGTTTGATGGCTGTTTAAGGTCTCGTCGTCCGGAGTGAAGTTTAAGGAATATAAGATGTGCCAGTTAGAATTACCAGGATCTGCCAGCGGTATTTGATTGAAAGAGTGCGGTACCGGTACGAATTAGTTTATTGAATTAGATAGCCCCTCCTCTAATTCCACGAATAGATTCGATCCATTAGATTATTTTTGACTCTTTCTTTCTTCTTTAGATTGCACGAGTTTTCTGAGCCTTAGTTTGCAGCTTTTGTTGAGCCTGCCTACCTTTCCTTCTTTCTCTCCTCATCTCCGAATAGAAGAATTGGTAAGTGGAAAGCTTCGTTCTTCCTCTTCTTCTGCTTAAGACTTTAGAAAGCATTTGTGGGCGATATGCAAGGCATCCGGATCCTTTTTCGATTGGGTATGGTTAGAAAGAATGGAGGCAACCTCTCCGCTCCTTCGTCGTCTAAGATGCTTGCATCACAAAGGGGGAATTCCACTAAGACATACAAGAGAAAGAAAAGAGAACAAGCTAAATAGTCCAACATCATTTTCCAAAGTTATATTCCAAAACAAAGGGTGGAAGAAGAGTCCACATGTTTACTTCAACAAGCCATATATAGACTTGATTCTTCTTTCCCATGTTCACCTTACCGGCCACTTCGTTCACTTGGCTTTAGGCACTCCAAAGGCATAAGAAAGCATATAAGATAGGCTGATCACCAACCAATTCACCAGAGGCTTCTAGAATGTCTTATTTGGCACTTAAAAAAGCCAATCAACGTAGGTAGGTAGGTAGGTAGGTAGGTAGGGAGTCAGAAAACGAAGAAATTGATAGAGAACAATGGACTGCGCCTCCGTTTCACTCCTATCCGTGGCAAGTCCCTGAGTAACTTCTCATGCCCGAGGAAAGCAGGGAAGACAGTGATATCCGACTTTCGGTGGGCGTAGACTGAAACCTACACTCTTTCTTGTGTGTAATGAGTGGCTACTAGTTAGAATTAATTCTTTTCGGTCTTTAAGACCAACTCCTTTTCTAAGCTAAGCTCTTTATTAAACCATTGGGCAGGAAACTGAGTAAGCTAAGCCGAATCCCCGGAGCGCTAACTCGAAATATCCTAGAATAAGGAAGAGAAAGGGGCTTAGCGTCTTTACTAGTGTCTGGGGTATTCCTATGGGAAAGATCTTTACTAAGAAAGTAATCCCAATAGTCAAAATCGAGAAGGAGAAAGAAGGTAAAGGCTATACACCTTCCCGCATTCGAAAATAAGGAATAGCCTAAGGACGAGTCTATGCATCAATGCTTTAATCGGATGCTAGTGCTAGAGGCAATGAAATTTTTCGGCTTTGACATTAGAGCTGCTATTGAAGAAGCTGCTAGTCTTACTCTGAATCCCCTGCGCATTCATCTTTGAAGGAATTACCGGCTTTCCTAAGCTTGATGAATGTGCCGAAATTGCTTTTTTGTGGCGAGCAAGAGTGTTTCCTTTAGGAGCGGAAATGCCTTTTGACCAAGAGAAAGAGATGGCAGCTCAGGCCGGGTGTGGCCAGTCAGCTCTGATACCATACTTGGAAGACCCCCTGCTTTAGGGTTTTAGAGAGGAAAAGCACTTCACGGGTTGTTCAATGCGGCTTTAAAGGCGCCCCTCTATCGCGCCTCTCAAGCATTTGTAAGCTGAGTGTTCTGTGGCAGGAGATCGCAGATAAAACCCTTAGTTCAATGCCGGGTTTCATAAGTACTCTCGGTCAATCATATCATTCTCCAGACGGTATGGGGTATAAGCACGTTTCTTGGAGCCGTTGCGAAGGGTACTGCTTACTACAGATTCGAGCTCCATTTCCCTCTCGGTACTTAGATCTTCCTCTAATACTTCTCTCATTCCTGTTTCCTTTGTTCCGCCAACTACATTGATTGGATACTGCTGGGCCTGCCTACGCAGAAAGTATACCTATTATCTCATAAAGCCGTTGAATTGCCCTTGGTTGTCTTACCCATTTGTTATATATTATTCCCACCTTGTTCTATTGCTTTTTCTCGATTGTATTCTGGGGCGCTAGACCTCATTCTCTTTGATACGCTTATTCAATTGACATTGCCCCTTCCTCCTATTTCGAAAATCTTAAGTAAGATGGCTTGTGATGTGCCAGGGCTTAGAGGGGTCGGCGCCAACAACGGCTGCCTTTACTCGACAGTACACGTTCGCTTCGCTCACTAAAAACAAGCAAGGGATACAACCAGCTTTCGCTTCCTTGTGCGGAGCTTCCCTTCCTTCGCTAGCTCGCTGCTCCAGATAACGAATACAAAGAAATAAGGATAAGAATGAATGTCACGTACGGCGCTGCCGAAGGAGCTCTTTTAAGAGCCCACCTCGAATACTAAAGAAAGGAGTGGCTAGACAGGCAACCAAAGGATGAGGGGCAGGCAGGTAAAAGGACTAAATAAAGTAAAATTAACCAGAATATACGTTGCTTACGGCACGGCAGAGCCAGCTCTTGAGTTAACTCGGATAAGCTACCTTTTAAAAACACTAGTCAAAGGCAACAGCTTCCAAAATCACACCTTCTGAGTTCGGGGAGACCAGTGAAGAGCGAGAAGAGAACTCAAAACAAGGGCGTAAAGCAACTCGTCTCTAATAGAGCATGTTGTTCGGAGTCAAGAAGGGCAATGCATTCGGATGCTTCATTTAGGAGGAATTCCAGTACATCATGGCGTGGATAACCATAAACATAACCAAATGCAAATGGAATGGAATTGAAATGAATGAGATTTAGGAGAGGAAGAAGAAGAAGCAGACGAGTACGGTTCATACGGTTATGCCGCATCTCCATCTCTAGGAGAAGCAGCTAGATCGATTCCTAAACCGCTAATGCCCCCTCTTCCAACTGAAACTCATTCAACAGGAGCAATTGCAGCTTCTTCTATTCTCTGTTTTCCTACCCGTTAGGAGCTCATAACTCGTTGCCTTGAGGATGTCACTAGTGCTTCGCACCTTGCTTTCGCCTGCTCTTCTCACTTTGCTTGGATTGCACCTTGAGCTGAGCCGGGTGCAGATATGCCGACAACCTTGACAATTCTTCTTTTTGCTCCTATTGTGAAGAGCTTTTTCAACCGGGAACCGAACTACTTTTAGAGTGGACGCCCTTTCCTACAGGGAACCCGGCAGTTCTGACCTTCTTTACCACCTTATTACAACTCTTGGTTTTTATTGATTAGCAAGCAGGAAAACTGTACCAAGAATCTTACACGAATCAAAAAACTGATTGAAAAGATCTTGAAATAGTTTCACTTTGAACAAGACCAGTTAAGAAGCATATCCTATTTCCAGTTGCGTGTCCATGCGAACCAGTTGGGCTCAAGCGAGCCATAACAGAGGAACCTGTGTTGAAACTGCCGGATCAACACTCCCTTCTCTCTATCTACTTTCTCAAGCGGCTTAGTTGCATCCTTTCTAAGACAACAACCTTCGGTCTATAATACTGATGAGACCAGAGCTGAAAGTCAACCCGGGTATGAATTGAAGGCATCTTAGCTTGAGAGGAACCAGCGGGTTTATCTGTCTAAGCCAGCTTAAGCCCCTGTCTCTGTCTCTTACACCAAAAGTAAGTGACTTATTTCAAAGTCCCGTAACAGCAATCGCTTTTTAAAGGATGGATCTTAGGCTAACAAGGAAAGCCAGGGGAAAGATTCTTGGGACTTCAGCTGTTAAAGCCAGTTTAGTTATAGTGGCAATTGCCAGCCTTACATTTTTTGTAGTGCTCCCCCGAATCATAAGTGAGAAAGGAAAGCTAACAGCCGGTGAAAGTGCTTTGTTCTCGTATGAGAAAGCAAGTTCAAGTCAGCATGCATTGATAAACTAGATATTTCGTTTTCTTTATTTAGCATCTTTTTTGCTATTGCTAAGTCCTTCCATGTGGGTTTTTTTCCCTTTTCGCTAGCCGTGAAAACAAAACCTGTAGGAATACCTGTTCTTTCAACAAGCCTTAAAAGCTGTCTCCTTTAGTAGTTCCTCACCTTCCTAAGGATAAAGAGCGAAATTAGAATACTTTTTTTATTCATTCTTTTTTTGGTACTGATTCGGTGCGGGAATAGCCCTCCTTCTATCTGCGAAAAAACCTACTTTATCTAATACGCTTTTCTCTATTCGGGCAAGTAACAGGAGTCAAGCTCGCAAACCAGACTTCCAAGAGTAGAGGATAGGTCCATTCGATGGAGTACCCTAAAAGGGGTGCCCTCCCTGAGTCTTCCTAAGTCCTAGTTTCAGCTTGATAGACTAACTAATTACTTAATAGAATTGCCGGATCAACCATCAATTGTTTCTTATGATTCTAGGGGTTTAGGATAGGAAGAGGGCTAAGTTCAATTCAAAGATGCTAAAAAAGGGCATTCATTATAATGGCTTTCAATGCGCATTGAGCGAGCTGCTAGTTCAGGTCTTTGTTGTTTGTTGTATTAGATCTCTCGTTCCCAGTAAGAGATGAGCTTTCTTTTCAGGATGGAACGTTTGTTCAGGACCACAGGACGGGATTTTCCCCTAAAGAGTCACACACTTGGAGAGGGGATTTCCTTCCATTCATAAGCCCCATGCTATATCCCCAAAAAGTAGCCCGAAGTGACTGACCATATAGAATCGTTTTTTTCCCTTTTCCAGAGACGAGAGAAGTAGCAACCGTGGACCTAGCTCACGGGACTAGTTGCGACAGGAAAGAGGGAACATGGTGTTGTGCTTCTTACCTATGATGATTCTGCATTTGCCCGGTTAAGCTGATATTTATATAGAAATACGAGCTCAATTACATCGCTCCTCTCCTTGACTTGTATGAGTAGGGCGAGTGGCTTTCACTCCTCTTCCCCGCCTCGAGGTCTTCTTACTTCGGTTGGAACTTAAATACTTCGGCACTGACTTCTCGGTTAGAGGGCTTTAGCCTTTTTGGAATGTACTGTATTTACTATAGGGTTTGTTTACTTGATTTCTTTGTATTTTGCTTGCTGAGTTGAGTAGAGTAGTTGATTAGTTCAAGACTGGACAGGACTTTCCTTCCGACAACCAAGGCAAGTACTCCATTTTCCTTTCGTTCTTTCTTTATCTTCCAGAGCTCTAGTTTCTTCCTTAGATTGTCCCCATTACACTCTTTCCCTCTTCTTCTTTGCCCTTTTATATTATAGAGACGAGTTTACGAGCCGGCTGCCTTTCTTTCTCTTCAAGCCAATTCCCCTTATATAAAACAATCTGGTAACGATGCTGCTCTATCAAGACACCAAGCTCTATAGGTAGCGAGCCGAAATCAGTAAGAAAACGAAACTTGAAAATGACCTTTTCAGATAGCTCCAAAGGCAGAATCGGGATTAGAAGGTTCCCCAATAGGGGGGCAAAGCCCGTTCATACTTTCTTCCAAACCTCCGACATATGCTACCGCTGCTGCAAGACCTCTTCTTCCTAATGGAGGTGTCGGGAGTGGCTCATAACCCCTGGGCTCCTCGTGCAGGTCCCAGTTCCAAACTTATCCAAGGAGTACCACAAACCATACGGTCGCTGGTAACTCGCCCTCATGATTCATCACGTGGTGGACCATAGGGTAGCACTAAGAAAGATAGCTGCCCGAGGGAAGTTTGATTTTGATTTTGATAAGAGGCACCAAAGCCGATCTTCCTGACAGGCCGCATCCTCTACGGCCAACTCGTCAGTCTGACACTGACGGAGCAAGCATCTTTAAGAGTTTCTTTTAACGAGTCTCCCACACTCACAGGCACACCTCTGATTGATCTCGAATCGCTCTGATACCACATAGTCTCAGAGGAAAGCAGTCCATTATCTCAGCTCTGAGACTATGGCAGATTTTTCCGAACAAGGGTAAATCCGAGAACGAGCCGTGGGAAAGTCCCCATCGACCTTCAAAGCAGCATTTAACGCCTTTTGAGATAGGTGAGAACTTTTCTTCTTTATTCATTCAAAATAATCCTGCCTAGAAAAGGTTTCTCTGTTGTCAATCTCACTGGATCTCAGTTCGACATAAGATTCTTAAAGATTGGAATCGTCGGGAACGGAACTCTTCCATCTCTGTTCTGGTGATTCGTGGTTTTCTTCGAGAAGAATTCCCTGATAGATGAGCACATGATGTACATCACTGAGGTAGAAGAAGACCACCACTGGGTCATGCATTTGGCTGGCGCTCTGAACGATGCAAGAAAAAAAGGCATAAATAGAAGTCGATTCCACTTTTTTGTCCTGCTGAAAAAGCTTAGTAAACCGGTCTTCTGAATTCCCTCACCTACCTGGATCAGTGGATTCTCCTGATTCAGCAGGATTCGGCTTCGTATGAAGTGTCTGCGGATTACTAAGCCGTGGATCGAGATCTTAGGATCTAGCTAGATAAGACTTTTTACACCTTGAAAAACGGCAGAACGAGACCCTTTAATAATATAAGGAAATAGTTCTAGTAACTTTTAAAAAAGATCTTGCGAAGAGCATCACTGAGGTGATGCACGAAAGACTTTAATCACGCAGATTATGCCTACCGTCGGCTATTGATGAAGATGGAGTCAATTTACTTAACCAAAGCCATACCTGAGTGACTTAGGAAGCGGCTTTATCTTACCTTTCTACCAAAGCTTCACCGCCCTCTCTATACTTTAGGGGTATCAACGTTCCACCCTTTTGTATTGTAATTGTTAAGTTGACACTCTGGAACACACGTTACTCTTATGTCCTGCATTTTTTCGATCGATGGACATAATTAAACTAAGATAGGTCCCTTTCGGAGAATTCATCTTTTTTAGCTTGACTAATCGTGTAGCAAGGAGGTAGGCTTAGAGCCAGCAATCAAGCTAGAAAAGTCTACCGCGAGCGAGTAGTCTTTGCGGACATGCTTACTTCATCTTCACTTCATGCTTATACACCTGTGGGGCTGGGGTACAACTGAGTATAGTATTGTACTTGCCTACATATCCGGTTTCACTTAAGTAACGGAATCAAGCCCTAGTAGTTCTGTCCATTCGAAACGATGATGCAATAGCTTTAGAGGGCTGCCCCCTCTTCTAATAATAGTAGCTCATTTCCGTCATGCTAACTATTCCCCCCCCTTTTTCTTATTCCTCGGCCCAATAATGAAATATTTTTTGATATATGAGGATTATAAGAATTTGCATGACAAGGGAGTTCACCCCAATGATCCACTTTTCCGTGGTGGGATAAAATGAGTTAAAATAAAAGGTCACCCCAATATATAGGACGGGGATAAATTCCATCTTGACTTTCAAGAGAAAATTATTCCAATTTTCTTTAAAGTAAGACATTGGTAGTTTCTTCCGTTTGAGACGTACCAAAATACACGCACAAATAATGAAATTGATAAAAAGAAAGAAATAAAAAAACTTGGCCAGCGCCATTCAATCTTGTAAACTCATTGACACCGCAATTGGAAAAAGAGATACGAACGGAGAGGAATAACCAATCGATGAAAGAACATGAAACCATTCTGTTTCAATAGAGGTACGAGAAACGGTTGGGGGCAATGAAGTAGGTGAAGTGGTTGGATTTTGCGAGCTGTTCCAACCACTGCTGGATGTGATTCCAAGAGCCAAACGAGAATGAATACCACAGAGAAGAGTAAAAACCAGGGTCCCTAATAGAATGTTTAACCGATCCATTCCGGATCGACCGAATTGGTACGGAAGTTGTAACATGGGAAAACCACATAAAACACAACTTATTTGAATAACCCGGTGACCTACCAATTGTAGAAGTAGGATCTTTGGCAAGCAATAAGCACTTAAATAATACAATTCGAGTGTACCATCTTCTTTCTCATTTCGAGGAAAAGGTGCGGGAGGAAAAGAAAACAACGAAGGGATCCGAATCGGACCTAAATGGGAATGACATGAAAAGTCTTTTTCAAAACCTAGTATTAAGGGCGTTACGACGATATACGAGAGGAATGGAGAAAAACTCGTGATTGGTGTGGAGGGGAAGATCTTTTTATTATATAGTTCAAGAAAGAGTCGTCTCATTTCCTTACATTAGCAATGGAAGAAAAATAAAAGTCAATATCTGTGAAACATGAGCTTGTGATATAGCTACACCTAATTCCTATCTCTGGCTCCTTGATCTACGGGAGCTGAAGTCGACCCTTCCCCCGCATCTTTCAGGAATTGGTTTTGGGCGCGCAGTTGTAGCTGGAGGGAAGTCATCCCCTCTTCAAGGGCCTGCCTTCGAGCAGCAAGTCGGGCCTCCATTTGAGCAAACGGTTCAATTTGCTCCGCCCGCTGTCGCGCCCGTTCTTGGTCACGAGCCGAATCCATTTCTCGGGCTTGATCCAAGCGGCTGTCGACTCCGTCCAGAACCGTCTTGAGGCGTTCTAATATTTTTAGTCTGGCCTCAAGACCCTCGGCGGATTGGACCGGGCTTTCACTCAAGTGGCGAATCTCCCTATCCACTTGATCGAGCTCCGCCATGGACATCTCTTTGCGATTCACAGTGCTCTTCGCAATCTCGATCCTCGCAATGCTCTGCAACCCGAGGGTGACCGCCATTGAAGGACTGGAAGCAAGCTTCACACCTTCCACAACGGCAACTACACCGTCGACTCCACAAGAACTCCAAGAACACTCGTTCTTCTCTCACACAGCACTCCTCCCTCCGATCTTGTCCCATCTCGGCTTCCACGAGCTAGCCACGGCGGCTCCTTCACTCTCTGACTCCGCGGCCACCGCTGCCTCTGCCTGGACCGGTCCTTCTACGATCTTCGCTCCATCAGATGCCTCCCTCTGCACCTGCTTCTCTTGCTCTTTCTCTAACCTCCTTCGTGAGCACTTCCTGGTCTCTTCACAATTGATTATATGCGGAGACTTGCTTTTGGTACCAAGATCGAGACCTTGAGTCCAGGCCGTTGCATCACCCTCACCTCAAGGTCTCTCCTCCTCTCGGGCGAGGGATTTCCTTGCTTTGCTTGCATCCCTTGTTGGAACTAAAGGCAATGAATATTGGATTCGGAAGGTCTTCCACGTCTCTATGTCATCCGGTGATCCATATGCATAGTACAAGCGCTTATCTGTGGCAATCAACGAGTGAAGCCGATTAAAGACCATGGGATAAAGGCTCTAAGTCCTTTTTTCTCGCTAGATGGGGCCGCACTTTCCCTCTTAGAAGGTTTAGGCTTGCCCCTCTTCTCTAAGCCCGGAAATGGCGTATCGTATGCCTTTCTCTTATACTAATAGTTCTTATTCCGACAAAGGCAAAGCCCTCTTATTTCAGTCAACTCTGTCCCCTCTTTAAGGCAAGGCAGATCTTTGGACAAAGACTAAAAGAAGATTGGGAGCCGTTGGCATTCCCCTATTTGAGACATTAGGCCTTTTCGTGCAACCTCTTCTAGCAGCATATATTTATATTCCCTAAGAGCAAGCAAGAGGGGATTCGAAAAGAGTAAAAAAGGGGCGTCGCGGTAAGACAGAAGAGCCTATTATATTCCTCATTCCTACTCCTAGCTACTAGTAGGTCGCTCACTCTCTTTAGAGTAAATGGTTGACTCTAACACTCGAAATAAAAGAAGAGGAGAGATTCAAACAACCAGTAACCATCGAAGCGAGACCAGAGTCTCCAGGTCACAGTCAACGGTCGAGATACAGAAAGAGAGCAACCCACTATCGAACCTATAGACAGGACAGTTGAAGCGAAAGGGGACTTCTTAGAATACTACGGGACTTGGTCAAAGACTAGGAGAGCGAGTCAAGACACTCTCTTCTTCCTCTCCTTATCCTTATAAAAAGGAGAAAGGCAAAGGAATTGGTCCTTATTCGAATAATCCTTTTAGCGCTCAAAATATTGGGATCCTAGGCACATGGCCGTAAGGTGCCGAGCTTATCTGTAAATAGTTTCTCTGACAGGACTGTGTGTGTGGCATTTCCGGTTTGTCAACATGGTTCTTAGAAAAAAGGACTTTGTTCACTAAACTAAGTTACTAGATAAACTTTGAAATGCTTACCTTATTATTAGAGAAAGGGGCAAGCCAAGCTGCTCAAGGTAGGCGCTAACCCTGTCTCCCACTTCCTCCGAATCGACTAGATTGACTCGGTCAGCATTGAAAGAGGAGAAATCATGGGTCATGGGCTTCCAATCTACTTGGTCGTTCGCTGCGACGAAAGATCCCCCTTTCTTCTTCCTTCTTTTTTAGAGACGCGATCTCCACGATCTGGCCCTTCGTGTATCTGCCCCAGACCGCTATCATTTCCCTGTCCCCAGAAGTGATAAATTCACACAGTGTCCCCCAACTCTTCGAAAACTTGACCTTACCCGCTTCCGATTTGGTTTTCAGTCTACCGTGTACGGTAGATAAAAGAATGCATGTTCACCCGGGCATTGAGTCACAGGGCCCTATGCCTTATCTTCCTTAGTGATCTTTCTATCCAGGTTGCTTGCTCTGGGTGCAGCTATCACGGGCTGGTTGGAAGCAGTTCATTCCTCGTCGATGAAGCCGGCATTGCCCTTTCCGCCGCTAACCTGTGAAATGGAGCTTTTTCACGCCGGTTCTTTCTTGATATCAAGGAGGTGACGATCTTTCTTTCGAGGGGAGTGCTCCGGTTTTCATTCTTTCTCGGTAGGTACTTCTCGAATCCCACATCTCCATGTAGCTGCGCAGGACCGGCCGGCTCCCGGCTCCCCTACTTGTTCCCCCAGGCGTCTTTCATCGGTTGGCATCTCCAAACCATTCCAGTTCCGTTTGGATTGTAGCAGGTAGCCGCCTGAGCTAAGGTAGACGATGGAGAACAAAGGGCTCCATAGCTGCCCAACCAATTCTTCTCGCTTTGCATCTGAGCCGGTTTCAGCCCTGAAAGTTGGAATTCCCGATCATTGGGATGAGTTACGAACCCCCTGTAGTCAGCTTTCATTCGAAGGCCTTTTCACGATGGCCGAAGGCTGAGTCTTGAATTCGGGAAGCACCGATTCGAACTCATCAGATGATGGAGGTGGTGGTTGAGTCGTCTTCGGTAGGCTCTGCACTGCACCATCTCATGACCACCTTGGGACAATTCCAACTTCTCCCCATATTAGATTTATTTGCCTTTCAATCGCTCTTCCAGTGAGTGTGCCTAAGGAGTTTTTTGGTTTGTTTTGATAGAAGGCCCGAGGGTAGTCCTTACGTTTATTTTTTAATGGGGAGTGGCGGGCTAAAGGCTTCTCTCGCTTCGTGGCTGGCAGCCATGACTCGGACTTCCGCCTGAGGGAAATATCCGACTTGGAAGTTCAGTCTTTTCGATATCACTTCTATTAGCGCCCATAGGGGTCGCGCCTTGCCTCTGAGGAAAGGAACTTTTCTAGCTAAGAACTCAATTCCTGGGTTTTTTTGTTGGTTAGCAGCTGGGACAAAAATCCTACTCAAGAAATTGCTTATAAAGAAGATCTCTCTGTCCCCCGAGCGAGCTCCAGAAAAAGCCACTTTCGTGCTACTAGCTTACTAAGCTTCTTTCCCTCTATCTCTACGAAAAGTACAAGTAACTCCAGACGCTTTCTCATTAGCTCATTGGATTCGTCTTATATAAGCATTTCGGATTGGAAACTAATCGTCGGCCCCGAACGGAAAGGGAGAGGCTTTTATCTTTCTAGAGGATTTCGTAACAAAGGGCTCCTGAGGTGCTAGCCGCCCTCCCGGGCTACACTTATACAGCCAGGCCAAACATACTTTGATTCGCCTAGCTGGGTGATACCTTTTGGAATAGATCCCACCCAGACTTACTAGAATGCCACTTCTTTCCTTTAAGGGGTGAGCTAGGCCTTACAACACACAGTGTTGACCGCTCCTCAATTCTGCCTTTCGACGGGAACAAGGAACGATTGCAGCGATCACACCAGGGTCTTCCGTCGGATAGGGGCAGGCATTTTTCTCTAAGGGGCTTTACTATCTGCTTTTTCGCCTTCTCTCCCTGGGATAAGGGAATTCAGCCGGCTAGTCCGCTTATCCCTCTGTGAGCGGAGATGGTGATACAGGAAGTGTTGTGGCTTTGGTGGAAGGCTGGGAAGATCCTTGTTTGGGTTTGGTAGACTCTTAGTTTGGGACGATCTTTCCGGTTTAGGAATGAACTTTGGAATTCAGTCACTCGGGTAAGAACTTAAGGCATTGAAAGACGTGAACCAAATCATTTAAGCGTCCACGTATTGGCTTCGATTCTGGCAGAAGCGGGATGGCACTCTATTACGTAGATAGACAGAAGAGGGCCTAGCTGGCTTGACCCAGAGAAAGAAGAATGTTGAGTTGAGGAAAAGAAGCCTTCCCAATGAAAATCTTTTCCTGTCGATGTAGTCTTTTCTTCTCTGTCCCTTAGGCTCTCTGTCCTGCTCCCCGGAAAAGGGCGAAGCGGAAATGGAAGAAATAAGAAGAAAGCTGGTAGCGTAGATTTCGTCCCTCCCAGTTCACAGATGTAGTTGCGTGTAGTTCACTTTTTTCTTCGAGATTGGCTTGGTGTGCAGTGTACCGCTTGTGTAGCCTATGCGAAGCGAACAAGCAAGGGATTGAGCTGCGCGAAACTTGATTTATGGAGGTTCGCGCATTCGTTTTCTTGCTGGGTACAAGATCGAAAAGAATGCCCGTATGTCGAGATACAGGGTTTTTCGAGAAAAGGTCCCATCCTTCAATATCATGATTGGGTCGACCAGGCCAGATCATGAGTGAATAGAAAATCGAAAACGTACATAGCTGTTCCAGCTGAAATACTTGGAATAATTCTACCACTTCTACTAGGAGTAGCCTTTTTAGTGCTAGCTGAACGTAAAGTAATGGCTTTTGTGCAACGTCGAAAGGGTCCTGATGTAGTGGGATCGTTCGGATTGTTACAACCTCTAGCAGATGGTTTGAAATTGATTCTAAAAGAACCTATTTCACCAAGTAGTGCTAATTTCTCCCTTTTTAGAATGGCTCCAGTGGCTACATTTATGTTAAGTCTGGTCGCTCGGGCCGTTGTACCTTTTGATTATGGTATGGTATTGTCAGATTCGAACATAGGGCTACTTTATTTGTTTGCCATATCTTCGTTAGGTGTTTATGGAATTATTACAGCAGGTTGGTCTAGTAATTAGGGGGCGGCCGTTCGGTCGCCTATGATACTAGGACCAATAGGTCAAAAATGGGTTTGTGCCGCAGGTGTTGAACGATCTACTCTACACAGGTGTGGGCTTACAGGGCTAGGGCTCATAAAGCCTTTCTTTCATTCTAAAATAGGGCCCTGGTCGGTCACTTTTCCGGGCCGGGATCGATAGATAAGTGGAAGTCATAAAAAAGAGATCTTTCTCTTCGCACCTAAGATCAAGAGGAAGGGTAGCTTGTCAAGCTGGCCTATATAAAATATCTTATTCATTATTATAGAATCTTTTAGAAAAATATATTTCTAAAGATTCACTGTCTTTTAACCGGCTGTTCTTCTTTGTCAACGCTACTAAGGACCTATGGGTTAGCCTACCCTACTAAAGTATTGTATAGTAGGGTATAGTAGGCGAGCGAGTTAGCGAAGACGCTTAGGCTAATAGATAAGAGAGCGTCAGTGCGTAGCCTTCATTCTACTACGCTACGCAAAGGTTACGAAGTCACTTAGCTCGACGTTAGGAGAGTCAAGGGGGAAGGCCCTACATAGAAGAACCGCTGTTCGCTGACTTTCTAAGGTCTAACCTTTCGCTCCCCTACTGAAAAGGGGCACAAAGCCGCTTTGCACCACTGATAGACTACTTAAGATTCAATTCAAAAGGCCCTACTTAGTTTCGCAAGCCTTTGTCATTGTCAGTCAACTAAGTAGGGCCTGAGGCCCCCTGCGAATCCGTAAATCTGAGGAGCATGCCGCAACACAACAAAAGGATGGTCCCCTATGCATTTCATTCTTTCCGGAAGGGAAAAAAAGTACCCCCATCATGGTGAACCTCTCCTTGTGATCGGGATGAGGTAGATGCCTCCCAGCTGGGGGGCGGATCGAATCGGAGTTTCCTTAGGTAGCCACCGACCTACAGTTATCCTTAAACTTCCGTGCTTGGTGGAGAAGAAGCGAACAAAGGTACGCTCGCTTGCTGTCTTGTTCTCTGCCGCGAACTGGGATCGCTCGCCAGCTAGGTCAGATTGAAGCAAGAATTTATGAGAACATATTACCCATATTCGGGGACAAGGGGCGGAACGACCTCTCGATCTGCTTACTGCAGCCCAGGAAGAAAAACGTCGTCTAGGCGTTCCTTGTTGCTCCGATCTCCCCGACGCCTAGGACGTTGTCTGGGCCAAGAGCCATAGTTAATTGCTGTTTCCATTTGGTTGTTTTTTTCTTGTTGTTGATACCGGCAAGACCAGCCAGATGATGTCTGCTGGTTGGTAGTGAGAGGACTCGTAGTACCTGCATACCCAAAAGAAAAGGAGGCGCTGATTAAAAAACAATCATTTGATTTTCTTACTCTCCCTTAGCAGCCAGCGGGAAAGGAGTCTATCTATCTGCCTAGCTTTGGTAGATTTCCCCCAACGCAATCCATAGAAATTCCACGAATCCCTTGGTGGATAAGTCCGACGACTCAGCAGCAGTGCGGAATTGAGTTTATCGTCTGGTGGATCTGATCTTTAGGGGGCAATACATACCAAAAGGTGCTTTAGTGATCTTTGATGGTCTGAACAAGGAACTCTGTGTGGGGATCCATCTTGTTGTTATTCGCATTGTTCACCTTGGTCGGAAATCAGGGTGGTTGTTCTGCGCTTTATATTTAAAGCAAGCAGCTTCATCCTTGATGATGGCCTATGGTGGTGATGAATTCGTTCATCCTGACAATGCGGTACCAGTTTATCTCACTCGGTCCGGTTACCCTCGGATCATTCCGTC